GTATATCATATGAAGTGATAATATATAGCGGGTAGCGGGAATCGAACCCGCATCGTTAGCTTGGAAGGCTAGGGGTTATAGTCGACGTTGGTTGATCATTTTTAACATCTCTAATTCAAAACCGAACATGATATTTTGTTTTCATTCGGCTCCTTTATGGAAGATCTATGTATTCCCACCAGAGAAAAAATGAGATCCATAACATCTATGTCAGCTTTTTTTACGAATGCATCTAAAGCTACTTGCTTTTTAGATGATCCCTATAGAAGAGGGGGATTCTATCAAATCTTTCTAGTCTCTAGTCTAGTTACTTCGTTCCCTATTTCTTTTAGACTCGTGGGATCCTAAGGAAAAGAATTTTGTTTCTACCGAGCTGAAACAAGAAGCCGAGGGTTCTAGTAAACCAAAACCATCATTTTCTAGCTATTTGGCTTCAATCTCCCCCTTTTTCAGCGCAAAAATTGAAGATTTAGTTACGATTGAAAGTTTTGTACTATAATCCATAGATCCTTTATTCATACTCATTTAATTGGAAGAATGGAACCAATCAAAGAAATTATGCTTCTCGACTCCATAATCCAATTTTTTTATCAAAATTATGATTGCCTTTTGGATAGAAATCGTGAGAATGTATATTCTTACCTCAAATGTCCTATTGAGGGGTAAAGGATTCAATCTTTTTAAGAAATAAAGTTTTTGATCGGAATATGAAATATGAAAAAAAAATGGAAAGACCCCTTAACTATTGAAGTTGTTAATAGAACGAATCGCACTTTTACCACTAAACTATACCCGCTACATATTCATTATTGGATATAAAAGGACCTTTTGTCCAACAAAGTAATTAGACACAGTCAAGATAGCATCAGAATCATGAAGATTCTAGCATGAATACGTATTTTGTTCCGCCGCGGCGCGAGATTGAAAACTTGAAGAAAGAATAGGTAGAATAGCAAAAAGTTTAGTCAAATTTCAAATTTCAATAGTGTACTAAAGTCATAAGTATCCTTTTTGAAACCTCCCTTCACTTGAACCGCCAGATTTTAGGAATTCGGTGATAGTTGGATTCAACTTTCATTTAGAATGAGATTTGTTCTTCATTAATGAATTTCAAAATCTTATACTTAAGAATAAGAAAAGAAAGACGAAAGATATTAGTACTATATTACTATATACTTAAAATACTTTAATATACTGTAATACTATTACTAGAACACTTTTACTATTTTTACTATAAAGACTGAATATTCTAGAATATTCTAATTTAGACTCATTTATACTCTATCTAATTTACTATAATTATTAATTATTAAATTTACTATAATTATAATATAATTATTATATTAATATATTATTATATAAGTATTATATAAGGTACTATATACTATAATATAGAATACAGTAAGAATAGATAATTTTTTTTCAAGAATTTATAAGAATTAGTAATGGCAATGAAAATTACTCTTCTTGTTTCAATAACAATTTTTATTCGTCGGAACAAAAGAAGTACTGGCCGGGCCAGTACTTATACTTAACCAGACCGGGGAAATGAACCTTTTGTACAAAATAAAAGAAGTAAGGTCTTCTTTCTATTGGAGAAATCTGTTTCGAATCATTGAAGGAAAATAAAATCTTTACGTGTGAAATCACATGAAAAATTTCCAATTTGGAATGAGGAGAGATGGCTGAGTGGACTAAAGCGTCGGATTGCTAATCCGTTGTACGAATAATTCGTACCGAGGGTTCGAATCCCTCTCTCTCCGACCCCTGATCACTTGAGATCTTAGAATTGGAAGAATTTTCGATTATTTTCTTTTATAAATCTTTGACCTATGAAAAAAGAAAGGAAAAAGTAAAAATGAATCTCATCTCTTTTTTTATTCTTCACGCCCAGGATTACGCCCCGGATCATTAGATAAAAATCCGAAGATGAAGAGAGAAACAAAGAATATTACTACTGTGTAAACGAATAGTTTAAGAGTAAGCATTACAAATCTCCAAGATAAGATAAGATCATTTTTTTTAAGGAAATAGATCACCTATTTTACGACACACACTATACACTATTTTGATATGACACTATAAAGATGAAAAAAAACTTCTTTTTTTTTTTTAATTTATTTCTAATGTAATAAGATTCGTATTTTTTCGTTACCAAAAATTTCTTGCCATATCCATATCTATAATTAGGTATTTTATGGGATCTTATAAAGGAAAGGTTAGAACAAAAGAAGAAATAAGCTGATTAGCTTATTAAATATAAAGATCATTCCCCCTTCCCTTATTCAATTTCAATATAAAATAGAAAATACCAGAATTTTTCTTTTTGAATCGAGGGTTCCTAATGTTCAGACTTATATGAATCTTATTGATTTTCAGAATCAAAATCTCATCTTTTTTTTATCGAATAAATTATGAATTGAATAGAGATTCCATTTTTATCGAAAACTTAAAGCAGCTTGCCAAACAAAGGCTAAGAGAAGAAAGAGTAAAGGGATAACCGGCATAACGTCTACGATTGGATTGAAAAAGGCATAAGCCTCGGGCAATTTGGCGAAGAAAAAACTACTCGAATAAAGGGTAGAATTAAGACAGATACAGATTAAACTAAAGATATTAAACATAACAAATATTCTTTTCTTGTTCTTAAAGATTCAAATTAAATTGAAATGATAATAAATTATCAGATTGTATTGAGTTGTTTTTCTGAGGGAAAATTTAAGATAAATAATAATACAAGGAATTATATTTTCATACAATATATTAATTGAATTATAAGTAATGATCAATTAATCTTTTTGATTCTATATCTATTGTGTTGAATCCTAGCGATAACATGTCCTATATTTCTTTTGGTTGGTTATTGACGAATAACCAATATTTATCTTAGTTTTTCTTAGACCAAATCAAAATGGGGCGTGGCCAAGTGGTAAGGCAATGGGTTTTGGTCCCGTTACTCGGAGGTTCGAATCCTTCCGTCCCAGATCGTTTGCATAAGAAACGAAAGATTCTTCTCTATTGAAATTGAGAATTTCATTCAACAATTTTCTGTTGAATGTTGGATACAATGTTATCCAATCTGAATTCTAAGAATGATTCTTAGAATCATATCTTTTTTTCCTTCTTTTTCTTTACTCAAGTTTATTAAAGTATTTTATTATTCAATAATTCGTGATTACTTTCGTTAACGATTATTTGTTTTATATTATGGAGATGGATGCGAAAAGATCAGAATCCTCGTATTCTGATTTTCTCTTCGATTTTATCTTACACGAGATTCTTTTTACTCCCTTTTTACTCCATAATAATGAAAACAAAGAAACTTTATTCTCAAACTATCTCTCTTTTTTCAATTAAATGAAAATCGTATTTAATTAGAGATGGTAAATAATAAGTAAATCCTAATATTAGAATCATAAAATCGAATTTCATAATTGTCTATTTTTCTTATTAATATAATCTTATTAGTCTATTATTGTATAATTGAATATTTATAATTTATATTTAATTTAGGATTTATATTAATATTTAAGATTTCAATAAAATATTGATTAGTTAGTTAGTAGTTAGTAAAGTTAGTATAGTATTTAGTAAAAGTGGATAAAAATTTTTATCCATTCATGGGGATTTATTTTTCATTTGAATGAAAGTAAAGTCAAAGGCTTTTTTTGAGGTTTCTAATTTCTTTTTTTTTTAAGAAAAAGAGGGATCTTTTATGATGGACAATCCCGAAAGATCTGTTGAAGATGTAAATAAGTTTGCTTAAAAATGATTTGTTTTTTTCATGTGATATTATTCATATGAGAAAATATGGGGTAATTTTAAGTGAAATCCTTTCCGGATAAACACTTATCTATAAGTGTAGATTATTATGTATCGGTTCAGTCAATGACTATTCATGATTCCATATTGAATCAATTGCATACGGTTCAAAATTAAAATAAAATTAGAGGGATGTTATGGTAAAACTTCGTTTGAAACGATGTGGTAGAAAGCAACGTGCGACTTGAAGGACATGATTGGCTGTGGATTCTGACATCCACCATTTTCTATACGAATGAAGGTGCTCTTGTCTCGACATAGTTTGTTCTGCTAGGAACCTGATTTAATTTGTCTTGGGTTGCTAAATAAAGATATTAATGGTATATATAAGGTATAGCATATGATGGAGCTCGAGCAAAAATGATTGATTCATTTATTGGGGGAATAATCTAGGGTTAGTTACAATCAATAAGTTAGACCAACTTTGTAAATATATCATCAATCTTAATCTAAATATAGATAAATGGAGAGGTTAAAATTTGTCGAAATCTTCGAACTTTTTCGATTAAGAGTGTATCACAAAGGGATCAATCTTTCGTATGATTTTTCCCTTTTCCATAGAAAGAACAAAAAACAAAAGGTATGTTGCTGCCTTTTTGAAAAGGAGTAAGGATCACCGAAGTAATGTCTAAACCCAATGATTTCACAAAGCGCAAAGCAAAGACAACAAATTCCGGAACAAGGAAACACTATTTTAACTTGTCTCAACAATTGGATCAAAATGAGTAAAAAAAAATATATCCGAAAGGAGACAAAAAAAGAGGTTAGAGACAGCTCAATAAATTTTAAGGATTTACTTTTGAACTCTTTCAAAACTACCCAACTTGAGTTAGGAGTACAAATGAAATTTCTTTTTCTGTAAAGAAGGAAAAAAAAGGCTCAAATTACAGTCTAATTCTTTATGGATCCATTTTTCTTTCTATTTCTATCTATTATTTCTATCTATATAGATAGAAATAATAGATAGAAATAGAAATTATAGACAGAAAAATCATTTTTTCTTGAGCCGTATGAGGAGAAAACTTCCTATACGTTTCTAGGGGGGCATCTTTTATCTATATCTATCCCAATAAGCCATCTATCGAATCGTTGCAATTGATGTTCGATCCCGAAGAGAAGGAAGAGATCTTCGAAAAGTGGGTTTTTATGATCCGATAAAGAATCAAACTTATTCAAATGCTTCTGCTATTTTATATTTCCTTGAAAAAGGCGCTCAGCCCACAGGAACTGTTTATGATATTTTAAGGAAGGCAGAATTCTTTAAAGAATTTCGAGTTTCTTTTGATAAAAAAAGAAAGGGAACACAAGAATCATGAATAAAAAAAGGATAGGGTAACTAGTACCTATCATTGTATAATTTTTTATTCAAAGTTTCTTCTTTTATTGTTCTATTCATACTTATTTTATTCTTATTTTTATTCTTTGTATTTTTTTCTCGCTTCTTGTTGTGGAACCCCCCAACAAGGGGGGTAATCTTTCTTCTTGTATTGTACTTTTCTTTTTTAGATTAAAGAAAACCGCTATTTTTTCTATACTCTACCTTATTCCTTATTTTTTTTGCCGCTCAAATTTTGATTCTTTATGTTGTGCTAATCCAACACAAATTTCTATATAATTTCTTTAAATTTGTTTTCAAAAAAGTCCATTCATATTGACAATGGCGTATCAAACAAATATAATTTGATCGTATATAAATAGATCTTTTTATCCCCATTCCCTATTGGCTCTTTCCTTTACTTTAGTAAAATGGATGAGTTTGCTGGATTTTTTTTATTTTGATCATATATCATATATACACTTCATATTGATCCGGGTTGCTAACTCAACGGTAGAGTACTCGGCTTTTAATTGCGACTATGATCTTTTACACATTTGGATGAAGAAATTCGTCTAGACTATTGGTAGAGTTTATAAGACCACGACTGATCCTGAAAGGTAATGAATGGAAAAAAGAGCATGTCGTAAAAAGAATAGAAAAATAGAAAAAAGAATAATATAATCATAGAAAAATAAGATTTCTATTACTCAGAATAGAAATAGAACGACAATTTTTCTTTTTAGAACAACAATTTTAAAATTAAGTAAACTATTTTGGGTCTAGTGAATAAATGGATAGAGCCTTATGGCTCCAATTTGAGTAAGACAAAAAAGCAACGAGCTTCCCTTCTTAATTTGAATGATTACCCGATCAAATTACTAATTATACGTTAAAAATAGATTAGTGCCTGATGTGGGAAAAGGTTCTCTTGTGAATTGTGAGTGCACCTTTGATTCTTTTTTTTTTATTAATCCTAATTATTCTTTATTGTGGGTTGGAGACGGATGTGTAGAAGAAATAGTATAGTGATAAAAAAAGAATTTTCTTTTTCCAAAGTCAAAAGAGTGATTGGGTTGCGAAAATAAAAGATTTTTACCCCTTATTTCTTATTGTTATTTTCTTTATTTCTTTTATTGTTATTCTAGATTCCTAGTTAGATTAACAAGGAAAAGAAAATCAAATAGGATAGAAAGGGAAAGGAAAAAGATCTGTAGATCTGTAGATTGGGCTCTCTGTCTCCGGGGTATATATTCTTTATTTGTTCTTACTTTTCTATAATCTTTTACTTCTTAAGATTCTCATTATTTTTTTTACATCATAATACAGTATAAAAGTATATATTATTGGTTATTGAAAGTCAAAGTCTAAAAAGTATATACAGTGCATAGTATATAATAGTATATATTAATACTAGACTCTATTATTAGAGTTTATTCTAGTTATAAGCTATACTATTTTATTCTAAATAGTATCTTAGTATAAGAGAAACAATATACTATATACAACATACGCATACGCCGTTCTGACCATATCGCACTATGTATCATTTCATAACACAAGAAGCGCCTCTCTTTTTTAATTACAGTAGAAATGTATTTAAATGGCAAGATTGGAAGGATATTTAGATTGAAAAAAGATAGATTTCGGCAACAAAACTTCCTGTATCCGCTACTCCTTCAGGAGTATATTTACTCACTTGCTCATTCTCATAGCTTCAATAGTTTTATTTTTTATGAACCTGTGGAAATTGTTGGTTCTGACAATAAATCTAGTTTAGTACTTGTGAAACGTTTAATTACTCGAATGTATCAACAGAAATCTTTGATTTCTTCGGTGAATGATTCTAACCAAAATGAATCTTGGGGGCACAAGAATTCTTTTTCTTCTCATTTTTATTCTCAAATGGTATCAGAAGGTTTTGGAGTCATTCTAGAAATTCCATTCTCGTCGAGATTCGCATTTTCCCTTGAAGAAAAAAGAATACCAAAATATCAGAATTTACGATCTATTCATTCAATATTTCCCTTTTTAGAGGATAAATTATCACATTTAAATTATGTGTCAGATCTACTAATACCCCATCCCATCCATCTGGAGATCTTGGTTCAAATCCTTCAATGCTGGATCAAAGATGTTCCTTCTTTGCATTTATTGCGATTGTTTTTCCACGAATATCACAATTTGAATAATCTCATTACTTCAAAGAAATCTATTTACGTCTTTTCAAAAAGAAATAAAAGATTCTTTTGGTTCCTACATAATTCTTATGTATATGAATGCGAATATCTATTCCTGTTTCTTCGTAAAAAGTCTTATTATTTACGATCAATATCTTCTGGAGTCTTTCTTGAGCGAACACA